ATGAAATAAGAAAGAATATTACTGGAATATAGAAAGATCGGCCCGCCTTGGATGGTTAAAAATGGAAAGATAAAGTATGATTTTGAATGGTTTGCTTATGTTTATGTAAAAAAAAAGAAACATTCTAATTTTAAATTAGAATTTTATTTATATCCTTATTCTTATTATCTTTTTTCTTTTCAGTCATTCAGTGAATGATAAATCACTACAAGTGATGGGGATACACGATTTAAATAGTGGAAAATCAAATATTTTAAAATTGTATCAAGAATGACTGGAAAAGTGGAAACAAGACCCGATATAATTTGATCATTATGAGCAAATCCAAAATCTTTGTAGATAGAGCCAATCATTAGTTCCCAACCGTGGGGCGAATGAAATCCAATACATAAATCCGTTAATAACAGAATAGAAAAAGCTTTTATTGTGTCACTTAAGTTATATAGGAATTCCTGAACCCAAGAATTAATAAGAATAAGTTCTTTATTCGCCAGAATAGAAAAACTGCTTAGAATAAAGAAACATATTATATTTGTCGAGAATTGGAAAATCATACGGATACAATCCTCATTATACATCTTGATAAATTGAATCGTTTCGTTGTGGATTCCGATACGAGGTTTTTGTAGATGCGTTTCCGGGTATTCCTTTACCATTTCGTCCAACAAGCGCAGCTCTTCTAATTCCATGAATTTTTCTAGAAAACTCTTTTCTTGAATATCATTCAAAAAAGTTTCCAATTTCTTAGTATTCCACCAATTAGTAACCCAGGATTCCAGACTTTTTTGACATGATAACGCGATCCAACAAGGTAAAAAGACTATAGATACAAGATATAGAAAAGTAATAAATTTTTTCTTTTTTTCCAAATTTTTCATCTCTAATTTGTTTATGAACTCGTCGCATTCGTCGACTCTATCTAGATCTAGTAGTTCTATCAAACATGAAGTCTATTACAAGTAGCTAATCCATGCATTTAGTCTATTTTTTTTTTAGTTTGAAAAAGAGTATTGTAGATTTTTTATTTTACTCCGAGTTAAGAAAGAAAGTATTTATCCTTTCAAAATACTTCAATTGGTACACGCAAGAAATAGGCCAATTCAGCAGCTTTTTGTTCAATTTCTCGTGGAGTCAAATTTTCATCCGTACGGGTCAAAGGAATGGCCCCCTGGCCTCTTATTTCCAGATAAAGGACACGACGAGTATAAATGCCCTCTTTAAATTCTATTCTAATAGACTGAATATCTTTTATAAGAAATCGGAGACAGATGCGACGGTTTTTTCCAGGAAATCCCCAACGAAAAATACATACTATTCCTTCTTTTTTATCGAAAAAATCATAACCACTACCTACATTCAACGAAATTGTACACCACAAATAGGAGCTAATAAAGAGGCCGGCGATTCCATAGAAAGACATCACGATCCCTTGTGGAAAAAAAAGAATTTGCTGGGGGGGAAATAAGGATATAAAATTCCTACCGAGATAACTAGAAATTCCAACCAATACGAATCCTAATGAACCTATAAAAAGGATAATGGCCCAGCCTAAATTACTTATTTTTCGAGATCCTGTTATAAGTTCTATCCATATACGTTCTGATCGACAATTCATAATAGATCTGATTCCATTTAATTAAAATTAAAAGAAGATACCAAAGTAAGTGCACTTTCCTTACTTTTTTGTGTTTTCGATGTAACTCTCATCAACTAGTATTATAATCTGATGTGAAACTTTACCTTTTTTTATCTTTTTTTTTTTAGTTTACCAGTAATTCACCCAATTAGTTAGAAAAACTCTACCCCTATATACTATGTTTCTACATGTATAAGGGCTCTTTCTGTTATGCTCGTAAAAAATCATGTAGTATATGATATGATTCTGCTAAATAGATATATGTGTTAGGATTCAAGCCTAAGTTTTTAAAACATAGATTTTGGCCACAGGGCTTAAACAATCTTGTTTTTTTGAACATGAAGAAATAAAGAAGACATTGCAATTGCCGGAAATACTAGGCCTACTAAAGGCACAAGAATAGAGGGAAAGTTAATAGTTGTCATAGAATGGGTACCTCGATCTACTATAATTGTACCTGTTTGTTATATTTTTGTTGTTATTATGTTATTATATTAATTAATTAATTAGAATTCTAATTAATTAATTCTTATATCTAGTGAATATAGTATATAAAAAGTGCAAAGAATGTAGAAGTAAAAAAAAGAAGCTTTCTACATATAGCTATATTAATCTAAAAATAGCATTTTTTTTTATTCTAATAAAAAACTTTTGGACAAAGCAAAGAATTGACTTTAATTCTCGACTTTATTTCTTTTTTTTTACAGTAAAAAAGGCGTGCAGCTGAAATAACTCACTTAGAACGCCTTTTAAAAGATTACGTGGTACGATTGGATCAAATAAACCCTTATGGAATAAATATTCGGCTGCTTGTGAACCCTCAGGTACTGTCTTATTCAATGTTTGTTCAATTACTCTTTTACCCGCAAATGCAATGTAGGCGTTGGGTTCGGCAATAATGATATCCCCCAACATCCCAAAACTGGCTGTTACCCCACCTGTCGTAGGAGATGTAAGAATTGATACATAGAATAACCTTTTATTTGATTGATAATCATATAAAACAGATGCTATTTTAGCCATTTGCATTAAGCTCAAGCTTCCTTCTTGCATGCGTGCTCCTCCAGACGCACATACTATAATAAGGGGTAGTAATTTATTACTAGCATATTCAATCAACCGGGTTATTTTTTCCCCGACTACCGATCCCATACTACCTCCCATAAACTCAAAATCCATAACCCCAATTGCTACGGGAATACCGTATAGTTGACCTATACCTGTTTGAACAGCTTCAGTTAACCCTGTCTGTCTTTGATAAGAATTAATACGATCCTTATAAGGTTCCTCCTCCGAATGAAATTCGAGGGGATCCACAGAAACCATATCTTCATCCATAGGATTCCAAGTCCCCGGATCAATCAGAAGTTCAATTCTATCTGAACTACTCATTTTCAAATGATATCCACATTGTTCACAAATATTAAGGTGGATATTTGTGAACAATTTTTTAAAATTTAAGAAATAACAATTGTCGCATTGAACCCACAAATCCCTCTTTTTTTGAGTTACATCAAGATTTTCTCTTTTAGTTAAATTCCTATCATTTGTGATAGTTCTTAGATTTCTACCTTCACTTAAAATGTAACTCAAAATGGAATTATCAATGTAATTATCACTACCGCTTAGAATGGAACTCCCAACACGGATTTGAGAATAAAGATAATTGTCAATGGAATTATTAATGTGATTATTCCAATTATATTTAGTATCATACGTGTAATGATTATTATAGGTATCGTCACTCTTAGATCTTGAGTTCAGAAAATCTGAATCCCAAAAAGTATAAAAAGCATGGTCATTGTCAATCTCAAAAATGTTATTTTCAATATCAAAATATATGGAATAACTGTCCCCCTTACTATCTATAACTAAAAAAGTATCATCAGAGTTCAAATTTCTAATGTCCGTGACCCGAAATAACTGATCAACATTACTGTAACTAAACGGGTAACTATTTCTCCAACTCTGACTCTTTTTCTTTCTATCATTTACACTCGAATCTTCTCTTTTCCTGGTATTTTCAATAGGACTCAGACTGTCCGTTGATTTACTTAATCCACACCCGTGTTTTAACTCTTTTTTAGACAACATTGAATTGAACCGCCATTTTTTCATAGAGCTTTCTTGCCCCCTATTCGCATGAAACTAAAATAGATGAATAGTCATTTGATGAAAATAAATTTCATTTCTATCAGAATCATAATAAAGGATATAAATTAAATCATTCGGATTATTAACTAAATAATGAGTGAGTATTATATTGTTTTCCATTTTGTAAAAATCCATGGTCTCAGTCCATTCATTGAATATGATAGACCTTTATAAAAGGTCAGAGTTTCCCGCGCTGTGTCAAATTTACATCATCATCAAAAGAAAAAATAAGGAACTATAAATAGAGTGTAGTGTCTCCTTTAGTTTTTTGAAATGACGAAAATTTTTTCATAGAATAATCTAATATACGAAATGAATAATTCTATTCCAATACGGAACGAAAAGGACAATATACAAGATGGATAGAAGGAGTTCTTATACTTGACGTGATATCTACCGTCATGGTCCGAATCGACGAAATATATATAAGAATATGCCAATTCTGCCAATCCTAGGGATCCGTAGGATTAATTGGGGATCCAACACAATAATAAAAAGTTTGGGTTGTTTATTATTAATTTTTTTTTAAGATCTTGCTTATATATCTAAATGCGTCTCTATAAATAGAGAGCGATACAATAAACATATAAATGGAATAGTTTTATTCGGCTCAATCCTTTTAATAAAAGATTGGGCCGAGTTTTTTTATTTACAATTAAATTAAGGAGACGAACGGTGATTACTTAGTTTAGATTGTATCCATTGCTTGGAATTCAAATTTAATTTCCTTCCATACTTCACAAGCAGCAGCTAGCTCAGGACTCCATTTGCAAGCCTCGCGAATAATAGTATTACCCTCGCGAGCAAGATCACGTCCTTCATTACGAGCTTGTACACATGCTTCTAGGGCTACTCGATTCGCTACAGCACCTGGCGCATTACCCCAAGGGTGTCCTAGGGTTCCTCCACCAAACTGTAGTACGGAATCATCTCCAAAGATCTCGGTTAGAGCGGGCATATGCCAAACGTGAATACCTCCCGAAGCAACGGGCAAAACACCTGGTGTAGAAACCCACGATTGAGTGAAATAAATACCGCGACTTCTGTCTTTTTCAGTAAAATCATCACGTAGTAAATCCACAAAGCCTAAGGTGATTTCTCTTTCCCCTTCAAGCTTACCTACTACGGTACCGGCATGAATATGATCTCCACCAGACAGACGTAACGCTTTAGCTAGTACACGGAAGTGCATACCATGATTTTTCTGTCT